GCACGAAAATTAAAGCTTCTACAAATACAGATACACCTAATACATCGAAACTCATTGCCCATGGATAAAGAAAAACCGTTTCAACATCAAAAACAACAAAAACTAGAGCAAACATATAATAGCGGATTCTAAATTGTAACCAAGCGTCGCCTATTGGTTCTATACCCGATTCATAACTAGAAAGTTTCTCCGGTCCTTTGCTAATCGGAGCTAAAAATCCCGAAATGAAAAATACCAAAATAGGAATAAGACTTGATATTATTAGAAATGCCCAAAAAATATCATATTCGTAAAGCAGAAACATAGATGCACTCCTATGAACGTGTAAAATATACCGGATTAGTCAATTGGACTTGAAATTGTTAAGTCGTTCATAACTGTTTAGTTAAAGTAAGAATTGCTTTTGGTCGAACCATCTAGTTTCCTTGGGCGTGTTTCCTTTCAAGATTCATCGATTAGAATCCTATTTTTATTACATATCTTTAGATATCTTTTGATTTTTTTTTAGTTATAGTTAAAACTAACTATTGCTCTTATCCAAATTCTCTTGTTTTCATCTCAATCTTACCGAGTATTCTCTCTAAAGAAAAGCTAAAGAAAAGGGATTCTAAATAGAATTCTCATTTTTTCTTTTTTTTTTTTTATTTCGAATTTTGAATTCTATTTATTATTATTAGAAATTGATCGAAATTGAAATCGATTTGTATGATCCTTTCTACTTTCTATTTGATTATCTTTATATAAATATAATATATTTATATTTAAATATTTCATTTTTTTTTTGATGAATATGTCCATTTGTCTCTTTTTTATTAGTGATTTAGAATAGAACAAGCAGTCAGATGTAAGAGAATGTCTAGGAATTTTCATCTCAAGATTTAGAATATATTGGTCTTGGTATATTCCTTTTATTAGAATCCAATCCCGATGGAAGATTTTCTATTCATTGAATATCCAAAGAGAAGGCTAGGTCTAAGTAAGGTATACGAAGGAAAGCCTATTTTACGTTGTTGACAATGTTTACAATGAAACTTAGCATTAGCAAAGATATTCGCTTTTCAAACTTTATATTGTGCACAAATAACGCGCAATACAGACGTAAATTACTATACTATTAGATTTGATTGGGGTTGGGTTAGGTTGGAGTTTTTAACCAGACTCGTGTCATGATACAAAATTCACTAGAATTGGGTATACCAAAGGAAGGGTAGTATAATTAACTCGTTCATTCCGGACAGGAAAAGATGAAAATTCTATATGAATTTTCCTACGAAGAGTACTGAACAAAAGTTGGTTTGTTTATCCACTGAAATGAAATGTGTTTTTGCTTTTAGTTTGATATTCTACTTTAAACGATCCCCATGAATGGGCTTATAGGAATAATTGTCTTTTGATGAAGCAATCAGTCAGTTAAAACAATAACGAGGAAATTCAAATGAAAAATGATACAATTTGATTTTATAGGGCTCTAGGGCTATACGGACTCGAACCGTAGACTTTCTCGGTAAAACAGATCAAACTTATTATTATCAAAATGATCTGAACTGTTTCAAAGACCCAACATGCATTTTTTGTGCATTGGGCTCTTTCATTAACTGATATAAATATCAGCTAGTCCGCCATTTTTATTTTTGACCGAAAAATAAGAAGATGGCTCCATGTGCTCTGAGTCATTATGTGGATTCAGATTCAGGAACACTACCAAAGTTTTTCAAGGGGGGTTATCTTGACGTAGGTCTGCCTCTGGCCTAGATTAACCTAAGTGAAATGAAGTCTCTATCGCTCTACTTAAAAATCAAATATGAAACTTCATACACCTTAAAGTTCATAGGACGAAAAGAGATTTTTTTGAGGCCCTTATGCTCAGCCTAGCATTGAATAGACTGGGTATTCACCTTATCAATATATCAAATCAATGATGGGGTCTGTTTGGCACCTAGCTGGGCCCCTAAACGGACCGAACCCTTGTCAGGCTATTGTTCTCTTCTTCCCTCAAAGTTATGGAGTAAGACATCGATTTCTCAATAAGATCAATTTTTTTGATTCCATGATGGACTCCCCTGAAAAACATCGGCGCGCGTGTAAACGAGGTGCTCTACCAACTGAGCTATAGCCCTTAGTGCTTGTAATATATATTTTATTATGTAGATAATTTCTTGTCAAGATGAATATTCTCAAGATGAATATTCCCTGATCCAAGATCATATTGATCGGTATTGCTTCTAAGTAATATGATATTTATAATCCATCGATGGGATGAGTCCCTTTTGGTTTTCTTTGTGAAGATAAATGACCTACTTAACTCAGCGGTTAGAGTATTGCTTTCATACGGCGGGAGTCATTGGTTCAAATCCAATAGTAGGTAGAACTTATTAGATACCGCGGTCCATGGTATCTAATAAGTTTTTATATACCCATTTTCTTTTAGTGATATTGATTTTGTATCGTTTCTATTTCTTTTCTTTTTCGTTGCATCAAAATATGATTGTGCTTGATTGTA